TTCTTATCTTCTAGTTGACAGTTCTTATCTTCATCGCGGGGTAGAGCAGTTTGGTAGCTCGCGAGGCTCATAACCTTGAGGTCACGGGTTCAAATCCCGTCTCCGCAACAAGTTTTTTTGTAAAAAAAGGGGGGGTTTACTCTTTTTACTTTACTCTGTTAACTACTAATTAACAATTAATTACCCTTTTTTTTAGTAACAGAAAAGAAGGACGAGGACAAAACCACTATATATACTATTACTATCACGGTCAATTCTATTGACTCATTTATCTGAATTCAAAATTACCTCAAATACATTACCTACATTACCCTAGGCGGATAGCGGGAATCGAACCCGCGTCTTCTCCTTGGCAAGGAGAAATTTTACCATTCGACTATATCCGCATCCGCATTTTTTTATTCTTTATAAAATATACTAAAAAAAAGTAAATCAAAATTCAAAATGAAAGAATAATTTTCACTTTATTTCTATCTATTCTATCTATATATCATAGATAGAAATAGATAGAAATGGATTTTCTCTATATTTATATTTATTTCTATATTATATTATTTCAATTATAATTATTAATTAGTAGAATTAGAACTCTATTAATATTTTAGAATATTTTACTTATTATTGTTAGAAATTCTATATAGATTATTAGAAGTTTCTTATCTAGTATTTATTATTTAGAAGATATTTTCTATATTTCTAATATATTATTTCTAATATATTTTAGATTTAGAATTTAGATTACTAAAACTAAAAACTAAAGTAGATTAGTAAAGAATATACTAATTCTATTAGAATAGAATCATTCTTTTATATTACTTCTATATAATATATAATTTAATTAATTAATTAATATTCAAAGTTTTTAGATTTTAGAATAAACTAGTTATGATTTTTTGATATTCTAATAAAATATTATTATTTTAAAGTTTAAATAAAAAGTTCTCACTTTAAAATCTAAAATAAGTCATTTTTTAATAAAAATGAGCATAAAACAATAACAATAAAGAAATGGGATTTTTGAGAATTCTAATTCATATTCTTTTTTATCCTGTTTTCCGGTATCATTTTATAATAAGGTTTTTTGTTGGACCCCTCCCTCTAATTTTGTGTTCATTTTTTATTTGCATTCTTATGCATTTTGAGGGCTTATATTTCATTTTAAGGTGTCTCGCATAATCGAAAGAATTCGGATTCGGAGGGGGGGTCATTTCATTTTTTTATCTGTAAAAAAGGGGTTCAAGAGATGAGAGAATTAAGGATACCTACCAGAAACACTAATACAATCCATAAGGATGTCCCGGAAAATACAACATTTTTGTTACTCGACCAACCCTCAGGAGAAGCAAATACAACGGGTACACTTATCAGTAAGATTAATGAAGTAGCAATTAATGCAAAAACAGCCAATTGGAAAGCAATAGTCATCTTTCTAATCCTCCAAGTTACCAACAAAAGAACTATACCATTTAATCCATCTCTTAATTCAAAAAAAAAGATATAATTGTATGAAAATGTATCATAGAGGGATTTTCCGTTTTTTCATGAATACATTAATTCTAAATTCTATATGAATATGAATTTTTTATATGAATTATTAACACACTTTTAACCGCTTTATTCGGACATGGGGTCGGGAGTAGTTTCTTTTTTTTTTTTTTACTTCGGCAATGATCGTGCTAGATTATGCATTTAAAAGTATCTATATCTCTAAATAGATAGTTATAAATGGACTTATCCCTTCACCCCAGTATTTTTTCTATATTCTATAATATAGTCATAGTCATGGTATCCATTCCTACGCTTTGGTCCTGTTCTATATTGGTAGAATAAATAAGAAAATTAGAATACTTTTTTCTAAATTATCTTTTGGAGAGATGGCCGAGTGGTTGATAGCTCCGGTCTTGAAAACCGGTATAGTTCAGAACAAAGAACTATCGAGGGTTCGAATCCCTCTCTCTCCTTTTGCTCGGCAAATACAAACGGATTTGTTTTGTATTGGTTTACCAGGTTCAGTATCATAAAGGTGAATGGCTCGGCTAGGTAGGATAGCCGAGCCAAAAAAAAGAAGTTAGAGAGAAAAATGGAAAGAAAGGAAATAGTAATATCTTTTTTTTAGGTATGACCCAATCTACCGAGGTGGAATCAAATTAAGTCCTACTTCAAGTCTTGGATTTATTCCCTCAGTTAAGAGGAGTCATAGAAAGAACAGGTTCAAAATCACGATCAATTCCTTTTTCAAATCCCGCAGCAGCAGCTCTAGCCCTTCCCGCGTGCCATAAATGACCTACGAATAGGAAGAATCCTAGAACAAAATGAGAGGTAGCTAACCAACTTCGAGGAGAAACATAATTGACTGCATTGATCTCGGTAGCTACACCACCTACAGAATTTAAAGAACCCAAGGGGGCATGGGTCATATATTCCGCGGAACGTCGTTCTTGCCAAGGTTGTATGTCGTTTTTCAGCCTACTTAAGTCCAAACCATTGGGACCCCTTAGAG